ATTATTATATTAGAATATTTAGTGTTGGGTTGTTTTTACAAAAGTTTTATTCGGTCTTTATAGGCTAATGTTGAGTTAAAGAAATGTGTAAAATTGATGCATATATATATATATATATATATATAATGCGGGATAGCCAATCCATATTTCAACTTGTTGGCTTGATACGTTCTTGGGTCCTCCTTGCTTTAGGGGTTTGACAAGGAAAACAGGATTTTTTGAGCGTAGGGGGGTAGGGGGGTTTGTCGCGCAAAAACCAAAGGGGGCATTATAGCAAGTATAGTTGAATAAGGAATAGATATGTTATGCACTTGACTTAGAAATATGTAATGCTTAACTTATGTCTTACGATAATTAATATTTATTATCACATACAAGGAAAATGTTCAACCTTGATTAACATTTGTATTTGCACTCTGAGATGCCAGATGAAAAGAAACCAAAAAGAGAACCCCTATGCATATAAGATAATGCCCGGCATGGTGGGTAACGAGACATATGTACTACACCATTAATCATATGCCAGGATAATTAATAAGATGGGGGACTTACAGTTATGTACCTGAAATAGGAACCAGATGCCAGTAATAGTTCATATTGTGCAACCCCCACAATTGATGCCCTTGATTCTATCATTCATGATATTCCTTTAAACAATAGGTTGGTGGTCTCTTACTACATTAATATGTTTTAATGAAATCTTAATTGATTATACAAGGAAAAATTTGAGGACCAGTTTTTGGGGGTTAATCTATTTCTCATGTTTAAATAGTTTATTTTTGAGTCTTAATGATATGCTTTATGTATACCTTAATATTTAGTACTTGCTTTATGGTTAAAATAGTGAGTTGGTGATAATACATAGATGTACTAATACATTAATGTAATATTAGGCATAATATGTACTATACCATATAGGTGGGCTATCACCAGAAGATAGTTTAGTTTAGAATTCTGGCTTTGGGAGCCAGGGGTGGGAGTTAGAATCTCTCTTTTCTGGGCGCTAGGGAGGAGTTTAACCTCCGATCTTCGGATTACAAGACCGATGCTTTTTGGCTAAGCTACTAGGGCAAGCTTATTCTAGTATTTTGTTTTCTAATCATCCTGCTAGTGGGATAAGGATGAGGAATAGTGCAAAGTATAATACGGATGCGATTTGTCCAATAATAATGAATGGATGTTCTACTGGCATGCCTCCAATTCATGTTAGGATAACTATGTCTGCTACTAGGGTTCAGAATAAGAATTGGGTAATTGGGCGGAATGTTAGTCCTCGTTGTTTTGAGGTGTGTAGAAGGGGTACTACTATTAGTACTAGAATTGAGAATAGTAATGCAAGGACTCCTCCTAGTTTATTGGGAATTGATCGTAGGATGGCGTAGGCAAATAGGAAGTATCATTCTGGTTTAATATGTGGAGGGGTTACTAGGGGGTTTGCAGGAGTGAAGTTTTCTGGGTCTCCTAGTAGGTTTGGGGAGAATAGTGCTAGTAGTGTAAGGGCTAGTAATATAATTACGAACCCAAGGAGGTCTTTGTATGTAAAGTATGGGTGGAAGGAGATTTTGTCTGCGTCTGAGTTTAGTCCGATTGGGTTGTTAGATCCTGTTTCGTGGAGGAATAGAAGGTGTAGGATGGTTACGGCGGCAATGATAAATGGTAGAAGGAAGTGGAATGCGAAGAAGCGTGTTAATGTTGCGTTGTCTACTGAGAATCCGCCTCAAATTCATTGAACTAGAATATCTCCTACGTATGGTACGGCAGACAGTAAATTTGTAATTACTGTGGCGCCTCAAAAGGATATTTGTCCTCATGGAAGGACGTAGCCGACGAAGGCTGTTATTATAACTAGTAGGAATAGGATTACGCCGATGTTTCAGGTTTCTTTATATAAGTATGAGCCATAATATAGGCCTCGGGCAATGTGTATGTAGATGCAGATGAAGAAGAATGATGCCCCATTGGCGTGTATATTACGAATTAGTCAGCCGTAATTTACATCACGGCAGATATGGGTTACTGATGAAAATGCGGTTGAGATATCTGAGGTGTAGTGTATAGCCAAGAAGAGTCCGGTTAGAATTTGGGTAATTAAACATAGCCCTAGAAGGGATCCAAAGTTCCATCATGCTGAGATGTTGGATGGTGCTGGTAGGTCGATTAGTGCGTCGTTGGCGATTTTGATGAGAGGGTGTGTTTTTCGTAGGCTTGCCATTAGTGGTTCTTGTAGTTGAATAACAACGGTGGTTCTTCAAGTCATTGGTCTCGGTTAAAGTCTGAGCAAGAATTATGACCTATTTTATGTTTTTATTATTAATAGCTTTAGTTGTGGGTTTAGTTGCTGTTGCTTCTAATCCTACGCCTTATTTTGCTGCTTTAGGGTTGGTGGTTGCAGCTGGGGTTGGGTGTGGGGTTTTGGTTGGTCATGGTGGCTCTTTTTTATCATTAGTTCTTTTTTTAATTTATTTAGGGGGGATGCTTGTAGTTTTTGCTTATTCAGCAGCTTTGGCTGCTGAGCCTTTTCCTGAGGCTTGGGGCAGCCGTTCTGTGCTGGGTTATGTTTTGGTTTATTTGTTGGGGGTTAGTTTAGTGGCGGGGCTTTTTTGAGGGGGTTGATATGAGGGGTCTTGGGTGGTTGTTGATGGGTTGAAAGAGTTTTCTGTTTTGCGGGGAGATATTAGTGGTGTAGCTGTTATATATTCGTCTGGTGGTGGGATATTGGTTATTTGTGCCTGGGTATTACTTTTGACTTTGCTTGTTGTGTTAGAGCTTACTCGTGGATTAAGTCGGGGCACTCTTCGTGCGGTTTAGAGTAGGATTGGAAGGGTGGCTAAGATTAGGGTTAGAAGGAAAATAGTTAGGTACGTCTTGATTATTCCTTGTGTGATATCATTTGTAATTTTAGCTAGAATTGTTTGTGTTAGTGCCAGGCCTTTTGGTCCTACTGTTTCGAGTCATGTCTTGTCTAATTGGGTAGCGGCTGATTGTCCTAGGGTAAGTTTAAGCTTTGGGAGGAGACGGTGGGTGATTGCGGGGAAGAACCCTAACATGTTTGAGAAGTGGTGTGTGGAAGTTACAGGGGTAATTTTTACTTGTTTGCTTGTCATGTTGGCTAGGTCTATGGCTACTAGTAAGCCGGTGATGGTTACTAGGAGGGCTGCTATTTTGAGGGTGGTTGGTATTGTTATGATTGGTGTTTTTATTGGTAGGAAGTTGTGTGTAATAATGAATCCTGCAATAATACTTCCTCAGGCGAGTCGTTTGATTGAGTTGATTACTAGTGGGTTGTTTTCATTGATTGGGGATAGGGGCAGGAATCGTGGGGTTCCTATAATTACAAAATATACTAGTCGGAAACTGTAGACTGCGGTGAATGATGTGGCAATTAGTGTGAGAATTAGGGCTCAGGCGTTTAGGTAGGAGGTGTTTAGGGCTTCAATAATTGAGTCTTTTGAGAAGAACCCTGCTAGGAATGGGGTTCCTGTTAAAGCTAGGCTGCCAATTGTGAAGTAGGTTGAGGTGGCGGGTATAATGTTGAATAGGCCTCCTATTTTTCGGATGTCTTGTTCGTCGTTTAGGCTGTGGATGATCGACCCTGAGCATAAAAATAGTATGGCTTTGAAGAAAGCGTGTGTACAAATGTGAAGGAACGCTAGTTGTGGTTGGTTTAGTCCGATTGTAACTATTATTAGTCCTAATTGACTTGATGTTGAGAAGGCTACAATTTTTTTGATGTCGTTTTGGGTCAGGGCACAGGTGGCTGTGAATAGCGAGGTTAATGCTCCTAAGCAAAGGCAGATTGTTAGTACGAGTTGGTTATTCTCTATTAACGGGTGAAGGCGGATTAGTAAGAAAATACCTGCGACAACTATAGTGCTTGAGTGTAGTAGGGCGGATACTGGCGTAGGACCTTCTATGGCAGAAGGAAGTCATGGGTGAAGGCCAAATTGGGCTGATTTTCCTGTTGCTGCTAGGGCAAGTCCTATTAGGGGAATTGTTATGTCAAAGTTTTTTGAAATGGTGAAGATTTGTTGAATTTCTCATGAGTTGAGGTTTATTGCGAGTCAGGCTATAGTTATGATTAGTCCGATGTCTCCTACTCGATTATAGATTACGGCTTGAAGGGCTGCTGTGTTAGCGTCTGCTCGTCCGTGTCATCATCCAATTAGTAGGAATGATATAATTCCTACTCCTTCCCAGCCAATAAATAATTGGAATATATTGTTGGCTGTAACCAAGATAATTATGGCTACTAAAAATGTAAGTAGGTATTTAAAGAATCGGTCAATGTAGGGGTCAGAGTGTATATATCATAGTGCGAATTCTAGGATTGATCAGGTAACGTATAGGGCAATTGGGACGAAAATTAAGGAGTAGTGGTCAAATTTAAAGCTAATGTTAACGTCAAATGTTTGGGTGTTTATTCAGTGTCAGTTTGTGATGATGCCCTCTGTTTTTAGGTTTAGAAAAGTTATTAGGGGTAGTAGGCTAATAAAGAATGCGGAGCTGACGGCAGTTTTGGTTTTTTCTGCTAGTTTAGATTCTTGTTGGTCTGGGTTTATTGTGGTTATTAATGGATATACTAGGATAAAGAAAATTAGGAGAAGTGATGAGTGTATAATTAGCGCCATTTTAGCTTTCACTTGGATTTGCACCAAGAGTTTTTGGTTCCTAAGACCAATGGATGAGCTGTTATCCTTTGAAAGCGCAAGGAAGCCACGGATTTTAACCATGGTAGGTAAGGATTAGCAGTGCTTACTATTTTCTGTACTTCCTTGGTGAGTAAGGGGGTTTTAACTCCTATCTTTAGAATCACAATCTAATATTTTAGTTAAACTATACTTACAGTAGCACCATCCTCATATAAGTTCTGGTTTTGTTACTAGAAGGAGAACTGGAACAAGGTGCAGGGTTATTAATAGGTGTTCTCGGGTGTGGAAGGGTTGGAGCCCCGTGATGTGGTTTGGAGTTGGGCCTCGTTGTGATATTAAAAATATATATAGAGAGTAGCCAGCGGTGATTAATGTTCCTAATCCTGTTAATAGGATGGTTCAGGGTGATCAGTTAAATAAGGTTGTAATGATTATAAGTTCTCCTATTAAGTTGGGTAGAGGTGGAAGTGCTAGGTTTGCGAGGTTGGCGATAAATCATCAGACTGCAGTTAGTGGGAAGATTACTTGTAGTCCTCGGGCAAGAATTATTGTTCGACTGTGGGTTCGTTCGTATGCTGTGTTGGCTAGACAGAATAATGCTGAGGATACTAGTCCATGGGCAATTATTAAAATAATTGCTCCTGAGAATCCTCAGGGGGTTTGGATTAGGATTCCTCCTGCCACTAGGCCTATGTGGCTGACGGATGAGTATGCGATTAGAGATTTTAGGTCTGTTTGTCGCAGGCAAATTGAGCCAGTTATAATAATTCCTCAGAGGGCTAGGATAATAAATGGGTAGGCGAGTTCTTTTGATAGTGGGTCTAACATAATCATTATGCGTATTATCCCATATCCTCCTAGTTTTAGTAACACTGCTGCGAGGACTATTGATCCTGCTACGGGGGCTTCTACGTGTGCTTTTGGTAATCACAGGTGCACTCCATATAGGGGTATTTTTACTAGGAATGCGATTAGGCAGCCGGCTCATCATATTATGTGGCCTCAGGAGCTGAGTTGTAGTGGTTGTGAGTATTGTAGTACAAGTATTGATAGTGTTCCTGTGGATTGTTGGAGTAGCAGCAGAGCGACTAAGAGTGGAAGGGATCCTGCTAGGGTATAAAATAGGAAGTAGGTTCCTGCATTTAGGCGTTCGGTTTGATTACCTCAACGGGTAATAATAATGAGTGTGGGGATTAACGTGGCTTCAAATATGATGTAAAATAAAATAATTTCTGTGGCACCAAATGCTATGATTAGGAAGGTTTGTAATGAGGCAAGAAGTGTAATGTATGAGCGTTGTCGGCTGATTGGTTCGGGGTTGATGTGGTTTTGGCTGGCTAGAATTATTAGTGGGAGTAATCAGCATGTTAATACTAGGAGGGGGGTTGATAGTGGATCTGTGGCTAAGTATGTGTTGGCACAGGTTCATCCTGTTTCTGATGTTCATTTTAGTCATGTTAGGCTAATGAAAGCGATTAGAAGGCTGTGTGTGGTTGTAGTTGTTCATAGTCATTTGGGGGAGACTAATCAGATTGTTGGGAAGAGCATGATTGTGGGGATTAATACTTTTAACATTGTAATAGGTTTAGGTTTTGTAGGCGGTCGGTTCCGTGGGTACGGGCAGTGGCAACTAGTAGCGCCAGACCTGTACTTGCTTCACAAGCAGAGAATGCTAGAAGCAGTATAGGGGCTGTGGAGAATCCTGTGGATTCGAACTGTAAGGCTCACAGGGCTAGTGCAATAAATAAGGATAATATTATTCCTTCTAGGCAGAGAAGTGCCGAGAGAAGATGGGTACGGTGGAATGCCAGTCCTATTAGTCCTAGAATGAATGCTGAGCTAAAGCTGAAGTGTACGGGTGTCATAAGGGAGTCGTGGAATTAAACCACGATCTTCTGAGCCGAAATCAGAGGTCTTGTTTTGGACTAACTCCCTATTCTGCTCATTCTAGGCCGCCTTGAGTTCATTCATAGATTAAGCCAAGAGTTAGTAAGATTAGTACTGTTGTGGCTCAGAAGAATGTTTCGGTGGGGCTATGAAGTTGATCTCCTCAGGGGAGGGGGAGAAGGAGGGCAATTTCTAGGTCGAAGAGTAAAAATAGAATTGCTACTAGGAAGAAGCGCAGAGAGAAAGGTAGTCGGGCAGATCCTAATGGGTCAAAACCACATTCGTATGGGGATAGTTTTTCTGCGTCTGGGTTTATTTGTGGTAGTCAGAAGGATACAATTGCTAAAATTAGAGATAGGGTTATTGTAATAATTAAGATAGTTGTAATTAGGTTCATTATCTTTCCTTGGGGTTTAACCAAGACCGTGTGATTGGAAGTCACTTATACTAACTTTAATACTAGAAAGATTTATGAGCCTCATCAGTAGATGGATACGTAGAGGAATAGTCATACTACGTCGACGAAATGTCAGTATCAGGCAGCGGCTTCAAAGCCAAAGTGGTGTTCGGATGTGAAGTGGTATTGAATTTGGCGCAGAAGACAAACAGCTAAGAAGGATGACCCAATAATAACGTGTAGTCCGTGGAATCCTGTGGCCACGAAGAATGTTGAGCCGTAAACTCCATCTGCAATCGTGAATGGTGCTTCGTAGTATTCTATAGCTTGGAGGGCAGTGAAGTATAGTCCTAATAAGATGGTTAGTGCTAGTGATTGAATTGCTTGTTTTCGTTCTCCTTCTATGATGCTGTGGTGAGCTCATGTGACTGTAACTCCTGATGCTAGTAGTACAGCTGTATTAAGAAGCGGCACTTCAAATGGGTCTAGGGGGGTAATTCCTGTTGGGGGTCAGCATCCTCCTAGTTCTGGTGTTGGTGCTAAGCTTGAGTGGTAGAAGGCTCAGAAGAATCCGAGGAAAAAGAAGACTTCGGAGGTAATAAATAGGATTATTCCGTATCGTAGTCCTTTTTGTACTGGGGGTGTGTGATGTCCTTGGAAAGTTCCTTCTCGAATAATATCTCGTCATCATTGGTATATTGTGAGGAGTAGAAGGATTAATCCTAGAGTTATTAGTGTTGTTGAGTGGAAGTGGAATCAGATTGCTAGGCCGGAGGTTATTAGTAGTGCGGCAATAGCTCCGGTTAGGGGTCATGGGCTTGGATCGACTATGTGATAGGCATGTGCTTGGTGGGCCATTAAACGTTTTCTTGTAGGTAAAGACTTAGGAGAAGTACAAATACGTAGGCTTGAATTATTGCTACTGCGACTTCTAGTAGTGTTAATAGGAAAAGTACTGTGGCAGTTAGGATTGCTACTGTTGGCATTATTGGTAAGAGGACAAATACAGCTGTAGCGATTAATTGAATTAGCAGGTGACCTGCAGTTAGGTTTGCTGTGAGTCGGACTCCTAAAGCCAGTGGTCGGATAAATAAGCTAATTGTTTCGATGATAATAAGTACTGGGATTAAGGGGATAGGTGTTCCTTCTGGGAGAAGGTGTCCTAGAGCGACTGTTGGTTGATTACGTATTCCAATAATTACTGTGGCAAGTCAAAGTGGCACGGCGAATCCTATGTTAAGTGATAGTTGTGTTGTGGGTGTGAAGGTATATGGAAGTAGGCCTAGTATGTTAATAGTAATTAGGAAAATTATTAATGAGGCTAGTAGTAGTGCCCATTTGTGGCCTCCTGTGTTTAGGGGGAGCAGTAGCTGGTTTGTAAAGCGGTTAATGAATCATCCTTGGATTGTAATGAGTCGGTTGTTGATTCATCGGGATGATGGGGTTGGGTAGAGGGTTCATGGTAATGCAATTGCAATTGCGATTAGGGGAATACCTAAGTATGATGGGCTTGCGAATTGGTCGAAAAAGCTAGTTATCATGGTCAATCTCAGGATTCGGTTTTGTGTTTTTCAGCACTTACTGGGGTAGGTTCATTTGGTGTAATATGGTTTAAGATTTTAGTTGGAATAATGGTTAAGAAAATTAATCAGGAGAACACTAAAATTGCAAATCAAGGGCCGGGGTTTAATTGTGGCATTTCACTAGGGGTGGTCGGGAGTCACCAATCTTTGGCTTAAAAGGCCAATGCTTTGTCCAATATTTAGCTTCCTAGTGAAGCGTCTTCTAGTATTAATGAGGATCAGTTTTCGAAATGTTCTAGTGGGACTGCTTCTACTACGATTGGTATAAAGCTGTGGTTGGCACCACAGATTTCGGAGCATTGCCCGTAGAATACGCCTGGGCGCGAGGCGATGAAGGCGGTTTGATTTAGTCGCCCTGGCACTGCGTCTATTTTTACGCCCAGGGATGGAACGGCTCAGGAGTGTAATACATCTTCGGCAGATACTAGAACTCGGACTGGGGATTCCATGGGGACCACTATTCGGTGGTCAGTCTCTAGAAGTCGGAATTGTCCGGGGGTAAGGTCTTGAGTTGGGACTATGTAGGAGTCAAAGCCTAGGTTTTCATAGTCTGTATACTCATAGCTTCAGTATCATTGGTGTCCTATTGCTTTAATTGTTAGGTGGGGGTCGTTAATTTCATCTATTAGATATAAAATGCGTAATGAGGGTAGGGCAATTAAGACTAAAATAACGGCTGGCAGGATAGTTCATACGATTTCGATTTCTTGGGAGTCTAGAATATATTTGTTAGTAAGTTTGGTTGAAACCATTGCAGTAATAATATATAATACTAAGGTGCTAATTAGGAGTACAATTATTAGTGCGTGGTCGTGGAAGTGTAGAAGCTCTTCTATAACGGGTGATGCCGCGTCTTGGAATCCTAGTTGTGTTGGATGTGCCATTAGGCTTTAATAGCTTAAGACATGCGGGGGTCTAACCCACGATTCCACCTTGACAAGGTGGTGTAATTTGCATTTTACTAATGTCTTTAGAAGGAAGTGACAGAGTGGTTATGTGGCTGGCTTGAAACCAGTATATGGGGGTTCAATTCCTCCCTTTCTCGTTAATTTGATTGAATTTGGACAAATGCTGGCTCCTCATATGTGTGGTAAGGGGGAGGGCAGCCGTGGAGTCACTCTACGTTTGTTGTAGTTAATTCTACGGATAATACTTCTCGTTTGGCGGCGAAGGCTTCTCATAGGATAAATAAGAATATAATTACTGCGATCAGAGAAATTAATGACCCAATAGATGATACTGTGTTTCATAAAGCATAGGCGTCTGGGTAGTCGGAATATCGTCGTGGCATGCCTGCTAGGCCTAGGAAGTGTTGTGGGAAAAATGTGAGGTTGACTCCAATAAATATTACTGCGAAGTGGATTTTTGTTCAGGCGCTATGTAGGGTGTATCCAGTTAGTAGGGGGAATCAGTGTACGAAGGCTGCTATAATGGCGAATACGGCACCTATTGATAATACGTAGTGAAAGTGTGCAACTACATAATATGTGTCGTGGAGGACAATGTCTAGTGATGAGTTAGATAGTACGATTCCTGTGAGCCCGCCTACTGTAAATAGGAAAATAAACCCAAGGGCTCATAGTATAGGAGTTTCTCATTTAATTGACCCTCCGTGGAGTGTGGCTAATCAGCTAAATACTTTTACACCGGTTGGAATGGCAATAATTATAGTTGCAGATGTAAAGTATGCACGAGTATCTACGTCTATTCCAACGGTAAACATGTGGTGGGCTCATACAATGAATCCTAAAAGGCCAATAGCCATTATTGCTCAAACCATTCCTATGTAGCCGAATGGTTCTTTTTTACCTGAATAGTAAGCTACAACGTGGGAAATGATGCCAAATCCTGGGAGGATAAGAATGTAAACTTCTGGGTGGCCGAAGAATCAGAATAAGTGTTGGTAAAGGATTGGGTCTCCTCCTCCTGCTGGGTCGAAGAATGTGGTATTAAGATTTCGATCTGTTAAAAGCATTGTGATACCCGCTGCTAGTACTGGTAGTGATAGGAGAAGTAGTACGGCGGTTACAAGCACGGATCAGACGAATAGGGGAGTTTGATATTGTGAAATGGCTGGGGGTTTCATGTTAATGGTTGTAGTAATAAAATTAATAGCCCCTAGAATTGATGAGACACCTGCTAGGTGGAGTGAGAAAATTGTTAGGTCTACTGATGCCCCTGCGTGGGCTAGGTTACTAGCAAGAGGAGGGTATACTGTTCATCCTGTTCCAGCCCCAGCTTCAACACCAGAAGAGGCTAGCAGTAGTAGGAATGATGGGGGTAGGAGTCAGAAGCTTATGTTATTTATACGAGGGAATGCCATGTCTGGGGCCCCGATCATTAATGGTACGAGCCAGTTTCCAAATCCTCCAATGAGGACGGGCATAACTATAAAGAAAATTATTACGAAGGCGTGAGCAGTTACGATAACATTATAAATTTGGTCGTCACCTAGAAGCGATCCGGGTTGGCTTAGTTCAGCACGGATGAGAAGGCTTAAGGCGGTTCCTACTATTCCGGCTCAGGCACCAAATACGAGGTAAAGGGTACCAATGTCTTTGTGGTTAGTAGAGAAGAATCAGCGCGTGATTGCCACAGGTAGGGTGGCCGAGTGTTTAGGCAGTGGGTTGTAGCCCCGAAGATAGAGGTTTAAATCCTCTTCCTATCATAGCCCTGTGGTGAGGACACGTTGGGTTGCAAACCCAGAGACGCAGATTAATACTCTGCCGGGGCTTTTCCCGCCTTTATGGTTTAAAATAGGCGGGGAAAGTAGATGGATGCTCGCTGGTTTGAGCGCTTAGCTGTTAACTAAGAGTTTGTAGGATCGAGGCCTTCCCATCTAGTAAAGGCCTTAATTTAATAAAAATGTCTGATTTGCAATCAGGAAATGCAAGTTAATTTCTTGTAGGTCTTAATCAGGGACTAGAAGATTTTCACTTCTACTTAAAGCTTTGAAGGCTTTTGGTCTAGGTATTATCCTAAGTTCCTAGGTGGTTAGCATTATAATGGTTGGAGTTATTGGTAGTAATCCTAGGGCGGCTATGGTGAATAGGGCCAGGGGGAGGTGGGTTTGGGTTGATTGGATTCGTCAAGGGGTGGTTGAGTTGGTTGTGTTGGGGGAAATAGTTAATGTTATTGCATAGCATAGACGTAGGTAGAAGTATAAGCTAATTAGGGCGGCAAGGGCTATAATTGTTGCGGTAATTGGAAGGTCTTGTTTTGTTAGTTCTTGTAGAATTAATCATTTTGGTAGGAATCCTGTGAGTGGGGGGAGGCCTCCTAGTGATAATAGTGCTAGTGCAGTGGTAGATGCTAAAATTGGGGTTTTTGACCAGGTTGTCGCGAGTGTGTTGATTTTAGTGGTAGATGATGCTTTGAGGGTAAGGAATGCTGCGGATGTTATAACAATATATGTTCCTAGTGCAATTAGTGTAAGTTGGGGAGCATATTGGATAATGATAATTATTCATCCTATGTGTGCGATTGAGGAGTAGGCTAGGATTTTTCGTAACTGGGTTTGATTTAGTCCTCCCCATCCTCCTATGAGTGTGGATGTAACCCCTAGTAGGGTTAGTAGTGTTGGGTCGATGGTTTGGGCTGTTTGAATAATTAGTGCGAATGGGGCGAGTTTTTGTCAGGTGGATAGGATTAGGCCTGTTGTAAGGTCCAGTCCTTGTAAGACTTCTGGTATTCAGAAGTGTATTGGTGCTAATCCAATTTTTAGGGCTAAAGCAATTATGAATATTGTGCTGGCGAGGGGGTTTGATAGATCATTAATGCTTCATTCTCCTGTTATTCAGGCGTTTGTTGTGCTTGCAAATAGAATTATTGCTGCTGCCGTGGCCTGGGTTAGAAAGTATTTTGTGGTTGCTTCTACTGCACGTGGGTGGTGGTGTTGTGCTATTAGTGGGGTGATTGCTAGAGTGTTGATTTCTAAGCCTATTCAGGCTAGTAATCAGTGGGAGCTGGCAAAGGTTAGAGTGGTTCCTAGTCCTAGGCTAGATAGTAGAATTGCAAGTACGTATGGGTTCATTGGCGGAGGAGGGACTTTAACCGTCATGTTCGGGGTATGGGCCCGAAAGCTTTATTAGCTGACTCCGTCTATAGGAAGTGGTGTAAAGGAAGCACCAAGAGTTTTGATCTCTTGAGTATGGGTTCAATTCCCTTCTTTCTAGGAACTGAGGGGGTTTTAACCCCTATAAGTCACTCTATCAAAGTGGTCCTTTGGCATTCAGGCACAGTTCCTTGTTTATAGTTGTGGGGGGAGTCCTGCTAGTGCAATTGGTAGTGCGGTATGTCATAAGACAAAGGCGAGTGTGAGGGGAAGAAAGTTTTTTCAGACTAGGTGTATTAGTTGATCATATCGGAATCGTGGGTAGGAGGCTCGTACTCATAGGAATAGAATTGATAGTAATGCAGCTTTGGTTATTAGGTTGATTGTTGTGAGTTCGGGGATGTTTGGGATGTGTGAGGCTCCTAGAAATAGTACGGCTGATAGTGTATTTATTAGTAGGATATTGGCGTATTCGGCTAAGAAGAATAGGGCAAATGGCCCTCCTGCATATTCTACGTTGAAACCGGAAACTAGTTCTGATTCTCCTTCTGTTAGGTCGAATGGTGCCCGGTTTGTCTCAGCTAGTGTTGAGATATATCATATTGCGGCTAGGGGTCAAGCGGGTACGAGTAATCAGATGCTTTCTTGGGTGGTGTTAAATGTTTGTAGTGTATATCCTCCTGAAAAGATGATTACTGAGAGGAGAATTAATCCTAGGCTTACTTCATATGAAATTGTTTGGGCCACAGCTCGTAGGGCTCCAATTAGTGCGTATTTTGAATTTGATGCTCATCCTGATCCAAGGATTGAGTATACTGCAAGGCTTGATAGGGCTAGGATGAACAGGATTCCTAGGTTGAGGTCAGTTACGGGGTGGGGTATGGGTATTGGTGCTCATAGGGTTATGGCAAGGGTTAGTGCGAGCATAGGGGTGGCTAGGAATAGGAATGGGGATGATGTGGAGGGGCGAACGGGCTCTTTGATAAATAGTTTTACTCCGTCGGCGATGGGCTGTAATAACCCATAAGGTCCTACTACGTTAGGGCCTTTTCGTAGTTGTATATAGCCTAGTACTTTTCGTTCAATTAGTGTAAGGAAGGCCACTGCTAAGAGAACGGGTACGATGTAGGCTAGGGGGTTGATTAGGTGGGTTATTAGGATGTTTAGCATGAACTGGGGAGAGGATTTGAACCTCCGGTTTAAAGGGCTTAGGCCTTTCGCAAATTTACCATGCTCTGCCACCCCAGTATGTCCTTATTTTGGCTAGCTGGGGTTTTGGCTCTCCCTTTGTTTTATTTATTTGTTTTCATAAATTAGGGGTGGGGCATGCTTAAAGTATGGGCCCCCCTTTTCCGATCCTTTCGTACTAGGAAAAGTAGCGTTACAGATAGAAACTGACCTGGATTGCTCCGGTCTGAACTCAGATCACGTAGGACTTTAATCGTTGAACAAACGAACCCTTAATAGCGGCTGCACCATTAGGATGTCCTGATCCAACATCGAGGTCGTAAACCCCCTCGTCGATATGGACTCTGGGAGGGGATTGCGCTGTTATCCCTAGGGTAACTTGGTTCGTTGATCGGCTTTGGGCAGCCGGATCATGTTTGGTCAGATGTTCTGTGGCTTAGAGATGTCTCTCTTAGTTTTAGGAGTATTTCCCAGTCCACTTGGAGGCTTTGTTTTCCTCCGTGGTCGCCCCAACCGAAGGTAAGATCTCATGCTCCACAAGGTTAATTACTTTTTATTGAGTTGCTTGACGTGGTTGAGTTTTGTACCTTAAGCTCCAAAGGGTCTTCTCGTCTTGTATTTTTATGTCCGCTTCTGCACGGGCAGATCAATTTCACTGACTGGAAAAGGGAGACAGTTAAGCCCTCGTTTAGCCATTCATACAGGTCTCTATTTAAAAGACAAGTGATTGCGCTACCTTTGCACGGTTAAAATACCGCGGCCGTTGAACTTGTAGTCACTGGGCAGGCTGGACCTCCTATACAGGGTTTTGTTGCAGGAGGCGATGTTTTTGGTAAACAGGCGAGGCTTGTGTTTGCCGAGTTCCTTCCTTTTCTTTTAGTCTTTCCTTTGATTAGCACTCCAGTGTGGGGGTAACGATTGTTAGGTTGTGTGGTTTTCTTGGTTTTTTTATGGTTCACATTACTCTCTTGGGTTGAGTTCGTTGATTGCCAACGGTTTGTCCGGTTTGGCTTACACTTGTGCTGTGGAGAAGGGCAGGCCTTCTTGTTACTCATTTTAGCATAATTTCTTCCATGGGGGCATGGATTAGCCTAATAGAATTTAGGGGAGTGAGATTATTTATCAGAATAATAAACTTATTTCTGTCTGAGCTGTAACGCTTTCTGTTTGGATGGCTGCTTTTAGGCCCACTAGAACAGTATGTTTTATGTATTATGATCTTTATCCTCCTGAGAAGGTTGTGTCCTTTGTTAAAGGGGCTGTACCCCCTTTAACTAACTCTCGTATATTTCTCTTGATGTCTTGTTTGTGTACTTGTTTGATTTGAGGCATGCGAGGCTGAACTTCTATTCGTTTCTTAGGCAACCAGCTATCACCAGGTTCGGTAGGTCTGTCACTTCTACCCGGAGCTCTTCCCACTCTTTTGCCACAGAGACGGGTTGGCCCTTAAATAGGCTGTCTCGGGGTAGCTCATCTGGTTTCGGGGTTTCAAACTAAAGGTCTCTTTGCTTGGGTTTACTGGCTAAATCATGATGCAAAAGGTACAAGGTTTGATCTTTGCTTTTTTTTGCTTATATGGGTTATTTCATTTCTCTTTCAGCTTTCCCTTGCGGTACTATTTCTATTGCTTTGGTTGAACCTTTTCTGTCTCCCATACTCAGGTAAAAGAATGGTTTAGTTTTTGGTGTTTTGTCTATTTAATTTTATTTAAATTGTTTGATTGATTTTGGTGGGTAAGCTAGCTGTTTGGCTCAGGGTAATCCAATTTGCATGGATGTCTTCTCGGTGTAAGTGAGATGCTTGACTAACTCAGCCACACCCTGGGATTGATCCAAGTGCACCTTCCGGTACACTTACCATGTTACGACTTGCCTCCCCTTGTCGGTGCTGTATTATTAGGTATTTTGGGCGCGTTTTGACAGGGGAGAGTGACGGGCGGTGTGTACGCGTCTCAGAGCCGGGTTCAAAAGGGCACTCTGCTTCCTTTTTACTACTAAATCCTCCTTCAGGCATTGTTTCATAATGCGTGTTCGTATTATTCTATAATAGAAAATGTAGCCCATTTCTTTCCACTTCATGCGCTACACCTCGACCTGACGTTCTGGGCTGTGCCCGTTTTGCTTACTTTTATTACCTTCACAGGGTAAGCTGACGACGGCGGTATATAGGCTGGGATGGCTAGAAGTGGTGAGGTTTAACGGGGATTATCGGTTCTAGAACAGGCTCCTCTAGGGGGGTCTGAGACACCGTCAGGTCCTTTGGGTTTTAAGCTAATGCTCGTAGTACCCTGGCGGACATCTAATTGTAGTCTGATGTCTAAGTTTACGGCTGAGCATAGTGGGGTATCTAATCCCAGTTTGTTTCTCAGTTTTCGTGGGTTCAGGTGGGTTTAAAGCTACTTTCGTGTTGGGGCTTCGGACGCCTAGGAGCGTATGACGGCCAAAGGGCCATTTGGCTTTATTTTTGCTTATCCTTAACCACCCTTTACGCCGTTATATTATCAACTGGGGCCTCTCGTCTAACCGCGGTGGCTGGCACGAGTTTTACCGGCCCTTTTAACACTAACTGGGTCAAGTTTTCACTTATGGCTTAATGTTTATCACTGCTGAATTCCCTTGGGGGTGTGGCTAGGCCAGGCGTCTTGGGCTAAATATTTGTGCCTGATGCCCGCTCCTCGTCCCCGGGCAGGGGATTGAGGGCATACTCACTGGGTTGCGGAGACTTGCATGTGTAAGTTGAGTTAGAGCTGATAGTAAGGTTGGGACCATGCCTTTGTGCATGCGGAGTTTTTTAGGTCTCATCTTAGCATCTTCAGTGCTATGCTTTATATTAAGCTACGCTAGC